CCTTAATCTGCAGGGGGTCAAATTCAGGTTGCAGTTCAAGTTAGTGAAGTTGTTTTATTGTGATTCGACATTACAAGAACAGAATCACGCTCTGTAGGATTTGAACCTACGACATCGGGTTTTGGAGACCCACGTTCTACCGAACTGAACTAAGAGCGCTTTCTTATGACAGCAGATACGACTGTCAAGAAAAGGATTCTTTTTGTACCCCCAAATACATTTTGCATGCATTGCATATAGTATCATAAAATAAAAGATTATGTCCAATTTTCATCGATCTCAATTGACCCCTCGTTACTGGCCATAGGAAAAATAATAGGTAGGGATGACAGGATTTGAACCCGTGACATTTTGTACCCAAAACAAACGCGCTACCAAGCTGCGCTACATCCCTTTTAATTGTTGTACAGTGTCATTGTAGAGAATCCCTGTCTTGTTTTCCACATCGTTATTTCCTCTATCTATATACAATTTCTCTTGCCATTTCTTCTTTTTGGTCTCATATCTCATATAATAAAAGAATTATATACATATGAAACCTAACGTATAAAAGAATAAATATTTATCGGTAATGCTCAGGAAGAGGGGGTCATCTTTTTCTGTTTTAGGTACAAGTGGATCTCATCTACCGGATCATTGTACATATCCATTTTAGTTAGGGATTCCGCGTACAAATACAAGTGATCTTTAACTACATATGCATCTGATCATATATGTATTCCAATAAAGAAGGAGGATTTTCAATGCGAGATATAAAAACATATCTCTCCGTGGCACCTGTGCTAACTACTCTATGGTTTGGGTCTTTAGCCGGTCTATTGATAGAGATCAATCGTTTATTCCCAGATGCGTTGGTATTCCCCTTTTTTTCATTCTAGTTACTGATATGGGAATGGATGAATGAAGAAGATTAGAGATACAATAAATTCTCTGTGACTAACCCCCCCTCTTTTTTTTTCAGTTCTTTAGGATAGGAAGGAAAGAGAAAGAATAAAAGTGGATTGAACCTCAGTCAAACTCGGGTTCAGGATAGAATTAATAGAGGTAGAACAGAAATAGAAATGGGGGTCTAGGGCAGGCTGTTCGAGATCATATAAGATAGTAAATGAAATGCTGGGATTAGGAATAATGAATAGTTAGAAATAATTGTATTACTTATGATTTTATTACTTTATTGATTGCAACGAAATCTTTCATAATTGGATTTCGAGTTAGCAACCTATTTTCTATTTATTTTTCGTTCCTTTCTTCTTCTTCGGTTCGGATCGAAAATAGAAGAATTGAGTGAATCCAAAGGAGGTTCATGGCCAAGGGTAAAGATGTCAGAGGAATAGTTATTTTGCAATGTACCAGTTGTGTCCGAAATGATTTCAATAAAGAATCGCGAGGCACTTCCAGATATATTACTCAAAAGAATCGACACAATACACCTAGTCGATTGGAATTGAGAAAATTCTGTCCTTATTGTTACAAGCATACGATTCATGGGGAGATAAAGAAATAGATCGAACGGAACACGTGTACCATCCTTCCAAGGAACAGGAAGAAATTATATATATATAAACAAATCAAGTCCTATTTCGGTCGGATCCGAAATGAATGAAGAAATGGGATTTTAGAGATAAGGAATAAACCATGGATAAATCCAAGCGACTCTTTCGTAAATCCAAGCGATCTTTTCGTAGGCGTTTGCCCCCAATTGGATCGGGGGATCGAATTGATTATAGAAACATGAGTTTAATTAGTCAATTTATTAGTGAACAGGGAAAAATATTATCTAGACGAGTAAATAGATTGACCTTGAAACAACAACGATTAATTACTATTGCTATAAAACAAGCTCGTATTTTATCTTCGTTACCTTTTCTTAATAATGAGAAACAATTTGAGAAAACCGAGTCGATCCCTAGAACTACTGGTCCTAGAACCAGAAATAAATAGGCCTACTCCTCAATTGAATCAAAACAACTCTAATTGGAATTCAAAATTCGATTGATTGATGTTTTGTTCGAAAAAGCCGAGAGATTTGATTGTTGCGTCGTAATAGAATAAAAAAAGAATGGGAGAAGAAGAAATCTTTTTTTTTTTTGAAACGTGTTCGTTCATTCCTACTACTTATCTTATCATATTAATTTCTACTCTACCTTCCCGGAGGTCATTCTCCGGGGAACTCCGTTTAAATCATTCCGGTGAATTCCTTCCAATCTCCTTATTTGATGATCTCATTGGAAATCATGTAAAGACAATTCCTATTTGATATAGCTATTTGTGCAAGTATTTTACGATTAAGAAGCAACTGCCTCTTGTACAGATCATGTATTAATCGACTATAACTATAGGATACCCTATTCTCACGAGTTACTGCATTTATCCTAGTGATCCACAAACGACGAAAATCTCTCTTTCGCCTGCCTCTATCCCGATGAGTGGACACCAAAGCTCTCATTTTCTGTTGAGTAGTAGTTCGAGTAAGTCTTGAATGGGCCCCTCGAAAGGTTGATGCAAATAAACGAATTTTTGTTCGACGTCTCCGAGCTATATATCCTCGTCTAACTCTGGTCATTGAATCAAATTAAACTTTGATGAATAACTAATCGATTTCTTTTCTTTCAGTCATTCTTTTCCCCTCTCCTGGTTTATTAATAACAAAACGGATTCTTCCGATGTATAAAATACAAATTCCAATGGCTTTTGCTACTATGACCTTCCCAACCACGATTTTTTATTTCTTCCAGGCATTTATTTCACCTCAAAATAAGAAATTTTACCGATATTTGGTATAAAACAGGTATAAAATAAATAGGTAGTAAATGTAAATGGATAAATAAATAAATAGTGGCTTCCATCGTTTCTATGGTTACTTCTTAAACGGTGAGGCCCTCTCTATACACCGGAGCCCCTTCCCTCATTTAATCAATGTTATTGGTAACTTGTACAGTTCACACTCTTTGGCTCTACCCATGAATTATCCAGTAATAGGTCTTTTCACAATGAGATCTATTCATACAGTGACGGCATTTAATTATGAAGGTTGGCTAGGTAGCTGACCCTGTTAGTCCGTTCTTGCAAGAGTAGGAGCATAATCTTTCTGCTTCTTAAATACCATTTCCCCCGCTTAATGGATAACCATTTGCTACCAATGGAGAATTGCTTTTCATCTCAAATCGAGGTGATTGGATTTGCACCAATGGAAACCATAAATTCCATACACAATAGAGGTATATGATAGATCTTTATTTTTAGATAGTGAATGGAGTTCTTCCATTCTATCCCATTCATTGGTACTGGTCATTGAGACTGGAAAAATCGTCTCATTTGTTCTAGCTCATGATCTGAACGAGTCGCACATACACCCTAGTACATGTTCCTCGACGCTGAGGACATCCTCGAAGAGCTGGGGATTTCGTGACATTTCTGATTGGCTGTCTTGTGTTTCTAATAAGTTGTTTAATAGTTGGCATGCTGAATCGTATACAGAATGGGCTGGTTTAGATCGATCCTAACCGGATGATTATGAATTACTTCCATTTACTATTTTATTTTACCCGGGTAAGAAGATAAAAGATCAAATCACGGTTCATTCGAATTATGATTCGAAATGGAATCACGGATTTATGCGAAATCCCCGGTATTTTCGACCGCTACAAGATCAACAATGCCATGAGCTTGGGCTTCTGCTGCTGACATAAAAACATCTCTTTCCATGTCTTCGGATACAACCCATAAAGGATTGCCCGTTCTTTGTACATAAACCCTTGTGAGGGTTTCGCGGAGTTTCAGTAGTTCTTCCGCTTCCAGGATAAATTCTCCTGTGGGTGCCTCATAAAAAGAACTAGCAGGTTGGTGGATCATAACCCTGATGATATAACATAATAAACGATTCCTCTATCTCGCATGATCGGGCGAAAGGAAGGGATAAAGAATAACAAACAAGAAGAAAAAGATAGAATTGAACAACCGTACAGGCATCTTTTGTGCATTGCATACGGCTCTGCAATGGAATTTCTTTTTCCCTTCCATCAAAGAAAGAGACAAATAGAATCCATCAGACCCAGATCGTTGAATGATCCATTTACCATCCTTCCTTTCGTAGGAGTCAAAAAATACTATGATGGTTCCGTTGCTTTATATATTTATCTCGTCTGAGATTCAGCAATCCCAAAGTTTCTTTTTGATCCGATCAAATAAGGAAAAAAGAATCTTTTTTTTTTTTCATACTCTTTCATAACATAAATATCGGAAAGAGACTTCTGGTGTGGAAGCAAAAAGGTTTGTGACGCTGAAATGGAACCCCGATACATAAGATCAAATCGGAAATAACCTTTGTTTCATACTACTATCTCGATACATAATCTCATGTTATGAAAAAACGAGAATGGTTTGCTCATATCGAACTCGAAGTGCCATGCTATTATTACTTATTATTTATATTCCATATGGCGAAGGCATAGTCTTCTTTTCTCTCAAATAAAAAACTCATTGGCGCCAAGCGTGAGGGAATGCTAGACGTTTGGTAATTTCTCCTCCGACCAGGATGAAAGATCCCATTGAAGCGGCTAATCCCATGCATATTGTATGCACATCTGGTGGCACAAATTGCATAGTATCATAAATAGATATTCCTGGTATTACCCATCCGCCGGGAGAGTTTATAAACAAATAAAGATCCCTGGTATCATCCTCTATGCTGAGATATACCATGAGACCAACAAGTTGATTCGAGATCTCGCTATCAACCTCTTGGCCTAAAAAAAGTAATCTTTCTCGATAAAGTCGGTTGATTAGGACAAAATTGTATCCTTTAGGAACCGTACACGCACCTTTGGATGCATACGGTTCAAAAAATAAAAATTGCGAAACAAAAAAAGAATCAATGTGTCGATTCCAGCCCTTTTCTCTTTTCGTAGCAGGGTTTTTCCTAACGAAGGGGCTTTTTCTTCCATTTTTCAAGAAAGATGAGTTTTGACTTGACTTGCTTCCCTAGAATTCACTGAACTTATCGAACTAACCTCTCATTGATGTATTGTTTCATCGAGATCCAAATCACGATGTAATTTTCTTGTTCCTGAATGGGCCTCTTCAATTCTTTTAGGTTTATGCTCTACTCCGGGTAAAGATCTGCCCGAATTCTATTTGCACATATAGGACAAATAATCTCAGTACCACTTCTTTTTGCTACGACTTCTTTTTTTTTTTCAATTCGTTTCATGTCTTCCGCCCAATATATGATGTATTCATCATATTACTCCATTGATTGGCAGTATGAGATCACTCATATGGTATAAAGGAATCATTTATGATACGAGTGGTAATCATACATAGATTACCAATTTGGTATTTTCTGAACGGAGCCTGTATACTTCATTTTATTGGTCCAAGCCAACCATAAATTCTTCTAATTGATAATATGGATCCCCCAATAAATTGATCTAATTGCACTTCACGCTCCGAATTATTGATGGTTCAATCAATCTTTCTTGGGCGAAAGAGAGGATATCTCCATCGGGGGAGAGAACGGGGAAATCCCATATGACCCAATATGTCTGACAAGTCGCACTATACGTCAACCCAAACTGCATCTTCCTCTCCAGGACTCCGAAAAGGTACTTTTGGAACACCAATGGGCATTAAATTAAAGAAAAAGAGGTTAAGTACTATACTTCACTTTGATGTGGAAACGTAACAACGGGTTTATTGTCTTCATAATATTGCCGTTTATCGTATTTTATCCATAGATTCGAAGGTTCATGGAGGAAGACAGAATGAATAAAGAAAAATTCTTACGAATGGATCGTTTGAATGATGAACAAGTATCTATGCATTCGCTCACAAAAAATGGGACCAGCCCCCATTGCGTATTGGTACTTATTGGGTATAGAATAGATCTGCTTCTCTTTGTTCCTACGAACAGAATTGTTCAATTATTACCAACGGAACGGAATAAATATTAACCCTTGCTTCGGGATAATCCACTGAAAAGGTGAGGTCCATAGCATAGTCTTTTCCAATGCGATAAAGTTACATAGTGTCTATTTTTTCTTTGATAAAGGGGTATTTCCATGGGTTTACCTTGGTATCGTGTTCATACCGTCGTATTGAATGATCCCGGTCGGTTGCTTTCTGTCCATATAATGCATACAGCTCTAGTTTCTGGTTGGGCCGGTTCGATGGCTTTATACGAATTAGCAGTTTTTGATCCCTCTGACCCCGTTCTTGATCCAATGTGGAGACAAGGTATGTTCGTTATCCCTTTCATGACTCGTTTAGGAATAAACAATTCATGGGGTGGTTGGAGTATCACAGGAGGAACTATAACGAATCCGGGTATTTGGAGTTACGAAGGTGTGGCCGGGGCACATATTGTGTTTTCTGGCTTGTGCTTCTTAGCCGCTATCTGGCATTGGGTGTATTGGGACCTAGAAATATTCTGTGATGAACGTACGGGAAAACCCTCTTTGGATTTGCCCAAGATCTTTGGAATTCATTTATTTCTCTCAGGGGTGGCTTGCTTTGGGTTTGGCGCATTTCATGTAACAGGCTTGTATGGTCCTGGAATATGGGTGTCCGATCCTTATGGCCTAACCGGAAAAGTACAATCTGTAAATCCAGCGTGGGGCGCGGAAGGTTTTGATCCTTTTGTTCCGGGAGGAATAGCCTCTCATCATATTGCAGCGGGGACATTGGGCATATTAGCGGGTCTATTCCATCTTAGTGTCCGCCCGCCCCAACGTCTATACAAAGGATTACGTATGGGCAATATTGAAACGGTCCTTTCCAGTAGTATCGCTGCTGTCTTTTTTGCAGCTTTCGTTGTTGCTGGAACTATGTGGTATGGTTCAGCAACTACCCCGATCGAATTATTTGGTCCCACTCGTTATCAGTGGGATCAGGGATACTTCCAGCAAGAAATATATCGAAGGGTTGGTGCCGGGCTAGCCGAAAATCTGAGTTTGTCGGAAGCTTGGTCTAAAATTCCCGAAAAATTAGCTTTTTATGATTACATCGGTAATAATCCGGCGAAAGGGGGATTATTCAGAGCAGGCTCAATGGATAACGGGGATGGAATAGCTGTTGGATGGTTAGGACATCCCATCTTTAGAGATAAAGAAGGGCATGAGCTTTTTGTACGTCGTATGCCTACTTTTTTTGAAACATTTCCAGTAGTTTTGGTAGACGGAGACGGAATTGTGAGAGCCGATGTTCCTTTTAGAAGGGCAGAATCAAAGTATAGTGTCGAACAGGTAGGTGTAACTGTTGAGTTCTATGGTGGCGAACTCAATGGAGTCAGTTATAGTGATCCCGCTACTGTGAAAAAATATGCTAGACGTGCCCAATTGGGTGAAATTTTTGAATTAGATCGTGCTACTTTGAAATCCGATGGTGTTTTTCGTAGCAGTCCAAGAGGTTGGTTCACTTTTGGACATGCTACGTTTGCTTTGCTCTTCTTTTTCGGACACATTTGGCATGGCGCTAGAACCTTGTTCAGAGATGTTTTTGCTGGTATTGACCCAGATTTGGATGCTCAAGTGGAATTTGGGACATTCCAAAAACTTGGAGATCCAACTACAAAGAGACAAGTAGTCTGATACAACATTGCTCTGGTATCTTTCGCCTCTATTTGATTTTTTTTTGATTTGACATAAGGGATTGGAGAAATCTTGATTTTCATCATCGCCTTTTCTTTGACTCTTGCCCTTTCTTTATCTGGGAAATGATCCCAAATGAATAGGTGTGGAAGCTATAATTGTAAACCACGATCGAATCTATGGAAGCATTGGTTTATACATTCCTGTTAGTCTCGACTTTAGGGATCATTTTTTTCGCTATCTTTTTTCGAGATCCGCCTAAGGTTCCGACTAAAAAGATGAAATGATTTTTCATTATCTCAATTGAAGTAATGAGCCCCCCAATATGGGAGGTTCATTATTTCAACTAGTCCCCGTGTTCCTCGAATGGATCTCTTAGTTGTTGAGAGGGTTGCCCAAAAGCGGTATATAAGGCGTACCCAGTAAAGCTTACAAGTGAACCAGATATGGAGATGGCGACTAGGGTTGCTGTTTCCATTATTAGATAATTTCAAGACCACGATCGATCTACGCTACGATAAGATCGTTTATTTACAACGAAATAGTATACAAAGTCAACAGATCTCAACCAATGCAATAGGATTTATGGCTACACAAACCGTTGAGGGTAGTTCTAGATCTGGGCCAAGACGAACTATTACAGGGGATTTATTGAAACCATTGAATTCGGAATATGGTAAAGTGGCTCCTGGATGGGGAACTACCCCCTTCATGGGTGTCGCAATGGCTCTATTTGCGATATTCCTATCTATTATTTTGGAGATTTATAATTCTTCCGTTTTACTGGATGGAATTTCAATGAGTTAGGTCCCATAAGAACCATGAAGTCCTAGCTTTTCAATCCAAAATGAATCACTTAGGACTCGGATTTCTAGGCCATTCTGGTAGTTCGACCGTGGAATTCCGTTGTTTCGGTATTTCCGGAATATGAGTGTGTGACTTGTTATAATTGATCCTATTGATAGTACAGAGAATAGGTCTGTCATCTCCATAGAGATGGTTCTACCTCGTCGGATATTCATTCTAGTATCTGGAGCACGGAATATATGGAATAGATCAAGAAATATTTGAACTATGATTCATACCTACTATTCAGACCTCGCGACCGGACTCCAACAAATTTTCAAACAACGAGTCATAAATCGAACGATTTTTCTTCCTTCAGGATTATGCTTATTTTGACCGAAGGACCAATGTTTCTATGGATTTTTAGTCATTTCATCCATTCATTGAATAAGTGATGATCAAATGGTTCTTACTCAGAGAACCTTTGGGCTTAGCTTGGGCGCTTTATTGAATCATCGTGGTTCTAGTAGGAATCTGAGGTTTCAATCGATTCATAGGGTCTCCACAAGAGAATTCCTATCAATAGTAAACAAAACATATAGTAAATCCGTATTACGCACAAACAAAAACAACAAATCCAAAATAAAATAAATAGGGGAATAGAAGATTCAAGAGGCCTGTAACGATCAACATAAAGACGAATGAGCCAACTTGATATTTTGGCATTATCATCACAAAGAAGAGATTCCGGATTTTGGTTCCTTCGCTTCGTATCTTCAGGGACGATTGAATCAAGTGGCTAAGAAGTTTCAAACTTTCTATTACATATCCGTTGCAACCACTATTTGGGTGTTTTTGCTTGAGCCGTACGAGATGAAATTCTCATATACGGTTCTCAGAGGGGGAGTCTCTTTGGTTTACCTATCTCAATAAAGTATATGATTGGTTCGAGGAGCGTCTCGAGATTCAGGCGATTGCAGATGATATAACTAGTAAATATGTTCCTCCTCATGTCAACATATTTTATTGTCTAGGAGGGATCACACTTACTTGTTTTTTAGTACAAGTAGCTACCGGTTTTGCTATGACTTTTTACTATCGTCCGACCGTTACAGAGGCTTTTGCCTCTGTTCAATACATAATGACTGAAGCCAACTTTGGTTGGTTAATCCGATCAGTTCATCGATGGTCAGCAAGTATGATGGTGCTAATGATGATTCTACACGTATTTCGTGTGTATCTCACAGGTGGATTTAAAAAACCTCGCGAATTGACTTGGGTTACAGGTGTGATTTTGGCTGTATTGACTGCATCTTTTGGTGTAACTGGTTATTCCTTACCTCGGGACCAAATTGGTTATTGGGCAGTAAAAATCGTGACAGGCGTACCTGAAGCTATTCCTGTAATAGGATCGCCTTTGGTAGAGTTATTACGTGGAAGTGCTAGTGTCGGTCAATCCACTTTGACTCGTTTTTATAGTTTACACACTTTTGTATTACCTCTTCTTACTGCCGTATTTATGTTAATGCACTTTCCAATGATACGTAAGCAAGGTATTTCAGGTCCTTTATAGAGAAGACAGATCATAGATATTTGGAATCGATCATATATCATTTCGGGGAGGATAA